TGCGGGTTCGAGCCCCGTCAGTCCCGACAGACCCAATAAAGACTTCTCCTTCTCTATGAAAAGGGGGATTAAAGGGGTACAGGGAGCAGAATTTTATTTCCAACGCGGATCTTTATTTATTTTTCTTCCTGAAGACAGAACAAACGAAAAAAGAGTGCATTTGCCGGAATATTAGATCTTTTGTATTTTGTAATGGGACTCATCTTTATCACACTTCTTTGTCTTCCAAGAAAATGAGATCATTAAAAAAACGAAGTTTCGAACTTAACTCCGTCCTTCTTTCCATTTCCATTGGTTACAAATCCAAACAAAGAATCGAAGGGAAATGGAAAGAAGGTTAGATGATACTTCATCAGATGATTGTACCCCGAAGGTGGTAGTTTATCGAAAAGAATGAAAAAAAAAAACACAAAATAAAGGAATTTTTGATTGGATTAGAAAGATTCGGTATGGATAAAAGATCTTCCTATGTTATACTATTCAATTCTGGACGATGAATCGATTTGATAGCTCAGTTATTCACGATATTGAGCCGATTCAATATCATTATCATCATCGAGATTTAATTCATCCCATTGAATTTACAGGCGTAAGATTTATCATCTCTATGGGATTAAATCCCGAGTTATTGTGAAGTAAAAAAAAAAAGAAATATGGAAGTAAATATTCTTGCATTTATTGCTACTGCACTGTTCATTCTAGTCCCTACTGCTTTTTTACTTATCATATATGTAAAAACAGTCAGTCAAAATAATTAATTTGAATGAAACTTGACTTCGGAGTTCTTAGTAAGGATTCCTCTTTTTCGTCTTAAATGAAATGAGCAGACTAGAATCAGCAGTATTCTATGAGATCCGATAGTATGGTAGAAAGAGTTATCTATTTCTTTCTACCATACTATTTATTTTATTAGTGTTATTTAATGTCTAAAAATGTACTCTATAAAGATAGAGGTTTAATATAGATCAATCGAAAATCAAATCAACGAAGGAAAAAGGCTCTGGGCATATGGCATATATTAATAATAAGGAATCTTTTATTTTTCATTATTAGTATTAGATAGTTAAAAAAGCTAACTCAATTTCGTAGTACCCTTAGAGTCCACTTCTTCCCCATACTACGAGTGAAAGGGAAAATGTAAAGACTACCATTAAAGCAGCCCAAGCGAGACTTACTATATCCATGTGATTTGTGTCCCCTATCTCTATGAATATGAAGGAATTATTCCATTATTGCTCACTAATAATAGTGGAATCACTGGTGCAGAGTCAAAAAAAGGGGGGGGGTGTTCTGGACCAACACTATCGATTAACTAATCCAATAAACCCACATATTCTTAAATATCATTTCTAGTAGAATCGGGAAACATTAAGCCCAAGCAAAATAACAACAGGTAGTGACACCCTTCCAAGTATCGAGGGAATGTTACTAATAGAACGTCTAGGATAATCAAACCTAGTGTTTCTTTTTTCTTTAGCAAGGACAAAAAAATATTGAGTCCATACGGATCGCTATCTATCACATACCTCGATTTCCCATTTGATCTAATCCTTACCCTCTCCTGATTGTGTCTTTGAAACAATCGTAAAATAGACTATTCTTTTCTTGACTAGGGTTACCAAACAGAAATTTTTTATTTTTGCACTTTTATACTTTTATATAAATATAAAATATATATATATATAAAAAAGGCTCCAATCTAATTCAAGGCCTAGTTAGTAGACACTACATTAATAGTGGTAAGGGGTATCAAGACTTACCGATTCCCTTACACTACTCTAATCTTTCTTTTGGTGAATCCTTGACTCAAGGATTTATAGCCCTCTACGGGTGTTTAAAATAAAAGAAGTCTCAAGGGCCACCTCCCCCTGGGGAATAACTCGTCGAGTTATATCAGTAGAAGAGAGAAGAGACTAAGGAATTTTGAGTCTTGTGTTGATCAGGCGACACCCGGATTTGAACTGGGGAAAAAGGATTTGCAGTCCCCCGCCTTACCACTCGGCCATGCCGCCAAAACTATACAAAATAGATGAAAATATTCCCCCTTTTTAGATTTGTATCTTGAATCCTTTTTTTTTTCCTTAATACCTTTTAATACCTTTCTGAATTCCAAAAAAGTTGGAACCATTAACTATTGGCTGTGAATTCATGAACGATTCTTGGATTTGAATCTAAAATCGTGTTTCCTTAATGACATAAGAAAATAAAAATGGATAGATATACATCACTTGATTCTTTTCAATCAAAAATACTTCTCAATTTCAATTATAACTCAATTTCAATTATAATTGAAATTATAAGTATATGTAAACCCTCTAAGAGAAATTATATATCTGGGTGGATCTTATATGATGGCTATAGGGAATTAGCAGGACTTTATCGTGTGTCAATTTTTCATTGAATAGATGGAAGCTAAAATAGAAATTTGGATACAGCAAGACCTGCGTTGCTCCGAATAAAACTTCTATAAAGGAAGATATAGAGTGCACATAGTTAATAC